AGGAGATGAAGAAAATAGAAATATAAAATCAAATACAAAGAAATGGCAAAGAAATGGGTCGAATTCTATTTGTAATATATATGAGATGAATTTGAACTATTCCCAACCTCTGAACTTTCCTAAACTAGACTTTTTGGTCTTTCAACCAACTAATTGAATATTCAAATATTATTGAAGTAGTAACATTCCTTTTTTGAAGCGCAGAACAAAATTGAAGAATTCAATTTTGTTTTTTTACATATTTTATTTATATACATAGAATATACCTAGAACATACATCTATTCTTTACTCATCTAGTAAAGAGTATATCTTCAAACACCTAGATGGATAAATGATGATCTAGACCACCAATAAAAAGAAATATGTATCTATTCCCCATATTCATTATAATGAATATGGGGAATAGATATTCATACAAATGAATTATGTGCCAGGAACCAGATTTGAACTGGTGACACGAGGATTTTCAGTCCTCTGCTCTACCAGCTGAGCTATCCCGACCATTCTTGACCCGTCATCTTCATTTTATGAGATTACTTGAGTATATGTCAATGAGTCTATGTCAACTAAAAAAGACGATAAAAAAAAATAAGATTTTGTAAGTTTCAATAGTAGTAATGTTTAAATTATGTATTGTTAATCATTCATTTGAGGATTCCTTACTCAAAGATAAGATGTTCATTTGTACATTGATCATACATCAAATTTATTTGATGTGTATCAGATATATATTGAATCACATATTCGAAACATATTCCAAGACTTGTGATTGTGATAAGAAAATAAAAATTCCACTCAGATCCAGTTGTGAAAGAATAGACTAAATAAGACACATAATCAATTTCAAAAAGAGGATAAATGATTAGAGAGTGAAACAGGCCTTTTGGGGATAGAGGGATTTGAACCCTCACGATTTATAAAGTCGACGGATTTTCCTCTTACTATAAATTTCATTGTTGTCCGTATTAACATGTAAAATGGGACTCTATCTTTATTCTCGTCCGATTCATCAGTTCTTCAAAAGATCTATCAGATTATGATGGAATGAATGATTTGATCAATGAATATTCCATTTTTTTATTCAACTTGGAAATTGATTTGATTCAGATCTTTTCTTTGTGATAGAAATATTCACAAATAGAGATTTGGAGTTTTCATGAATCAATTGAAAGAGTATTTCATTACATATACATATATATATGGTTCTCCTTGATTCTTTCCTTTCGGAAATTTGTATGGAAGGATTCATTCCCTAATACGAAAGGAAATGTCGTCAACTCCATTTGTTCGAATAGCTTCCATTGAGTCTCTGCACCTATCCCTTTTTTATTATCACTTTCTGAACTTTTCTTTATTTTCGGAAAACGGGATTTGGCTCAGGATTACCCATTGTGAATTCCAGGGTTTCTCTGAATTTGAAAGTTCTCACTTAGTAAGTTTCCATACCAAGGCTCAATCCAATTAAGTCCGTAGCGTCTACCAATTTCGCCATATCCCCCCCCCCCTTTTTTTTTTTTTATTTTTGTTTTTATTTGAGATATTAGGATCGCATTAGGATGCTTTTTTCATTTAAATTATGATAATTATGCCAGAACTGTTGAATTCATTAGATACCGATTCTAATATTGAAAAATGTTTCCTTTGAATTTATTTTCTTTCATTTAATTTTTATCGAATACCCATATTTGGTCGAATCAGAAATGATTCTATTCTTTTTGTATTCCCAATTCAATATACATAGATATATACCACATATACATCTATTTTCTATGCCCCAACTTCTATCAATTTTTCATTCCATTTAGAATACTCGAACGGTCGATTCCTTCTTTTCGTCTCAGTTTTTACCTTTTCAAGTAAAAACAAGAGAATCTTTCATTATGATCTGGATTGGGGCTTTGCTTTTCTCTTTATTTTACTTCCTTTTTTCTTAGAGCGGACAGACCCAGATCCTATATAACATAACTAAAAAAACGAAAATGGGAATTTTATTATTATTAAAAAAATCTATTTATTAATTTAGAATAGCTATAACTAATCCACTGGCTGAAAATAAGAATTCTATTCATTTAAAATTCGATATTTATTTTTAAAAATTCGATATTTCTATCAAATTCCTAATCACTTATTAAATTGACTTTGAAAATCCAATCATTTATGATTCTAATGTATAATCTATACAAATGTATAAATCTATACATTAGACATATTTCATCTTAATATATAAGAATATCTTAATATATAAGAATATTGTAATATAAATTACTGTTTACTATAATCTAATATAATCTAATTATTCATTATTCTAAATTCTAATAAATTCGAATATTTTTTTTATAATTCTAATCTTTTTTATAATTCTAAATAGTATTACTAAATAGTATCATATATACTATTCTTATTCATTAATTTATTATATATTATATATATTATTATAATATATTATTATTATTATATAAATAATATTATTATATAAATATTATATAAATATAAAATATAAGAATAAGATAAATATAAGATATTCTATATTTTTTTCTATGTTCATATTCATTTCATTATGTTATGACATAGTAATTATGTTATGAATAGCTAATAATAAACAGTTAATAACTAAGATCCCAGTAGTTTATTAAATTCCTATGCATACGTAATTTCTGTTATGTGAGCCCGCTTAGCTCAGAGGTTAGAGCATCGCATTTGTAATGCGATGGTCATCGGTTCGATTCCGATAGCTGGCTTTTCTTTTTCTCTATTTTTTCTTTCTTTTTTTTTACATAAATGTTAGGGGTAAAAATTGGGGAAGTTCGATCCGATCTCTGTCGAAAAAAAGAAAGAAAAGAACTTCCTTTTTCTATATATAATAGAAGGAGATTCAGATATTGATAGAATTCATCTAATTCTTTTTTTTCTTTGTAGTAAAATACTTTAGTAGATTTCATCTTATTTATCATATTTGTCATTTAGTTTAGTTTTCATTTGGATTTATCAGATTTTCTATTAGAAGAAGGAGTCTTTATGTCACGTTACAGAGGGCCTCGTTTCAAAAAAATACGCCGTCTGGGGGCTTTACCGGGACTAACTAGTAAAAGTCCTACAATCGGAAGCGAACTTAGAAACCAATCACGCTCCAGTAAAAAATCTCAATATCGTATTCGTTTAGAAGAAAAACAAAAATTGCGTTTTCATTATGGTCTTACAGAACGACAATTGCTAAAATATGTTCGTATCGCTGGAAAAGCTAAGGGGTCAACCGATCAAGTTTTACTACAATTACTTGAAATGCGATTGGATAACATACTCTTTCGATTGGGTATGGCTTCGACTATTCCTCAAGCCCGCCAATTAATTAACCATAGACATGTTTTAGTTAATGGTCGTATAGTAGATATACCAAGTTATCGTTGCAAACCTAAAGATATTATTACAGCGAAGGATGAACAAAAATCGAGAGCTCTAATTCAAAATTATCTTGATTCAGTCCCCCCTAAGGAATTGCCGAGCCATTTGACTCTTCACCCATTCCAATATAAAGGATTAGTCAATCAAATAATAGATAGTCAATGGGTTGATTTGAAAATAAATGAATTGTTGGTTGTAGAATATTATTCTCGTCAGACTTAAACCTAGCTCAAATAACAAGAGTTTTGATCCAAGGATTTTTTCCCATTCATGTATCATAGACATGGGTACAGAAAGATTCTCATTCCTTGCCCACTCTCCACTATTTTCCGTATTACAGAAAAAAGATTAGGAATAAAGAATCCATATCAAAAAAAGTTAGAATAATAGTATCCATTTTTATTTGAAACATTGCGGTCAGTAACATTGATGAATTAGGTAAAGGTGCGGAAAGAGAGGGATTCGAACCCTCGGTAAACAAAAAGTCTACATAGCAGTTCCAATGCTACGCCTTGAACCACTCGGCCATCTCTCCTACATAATGATTATGGCCCAGAAACCTGGCAAATAGTGAGTCATTCATATTTCATTTTGATAAACACATACAATCAATTCGAATGAAAAAAAAATAGGAAGAAAAAGTTTTTATTAACCCCTCTTTGCTTTGAGGCCATAAGATAAACAAATTTGATTAAGAAGTCCGTTTTTACGTTATTTTGTACTGTATTGTATAATTCCTGTGGGTGGTATTCTTTTCTCACGTGATAAAGAATTCAATTATAGAATGGGTTGATACCTATGCCTAGATATCGGATAAATGGAAATTTTATTGATAAGACTTTTTCAATTGTAGCCAATATCTTATTACGAATAATTCCGACAACTTCAGGAGAAAAAGAGGCATTCACTTATTATAGAGATGGTGCGATTTGATTTTTTTTTTAGCGATCTCAGTCTTAGTAGAAAGACACATTCTTCGGAGAGAAGGAAAAAAGATTAAAAAAAAACCTACGCTTGCTGAAGGTGAAGTTTGTAAATAAAACAACGATTCATTCTTTCTGTCGTGTATCCCCGATTAATGCAATGCAGCCTCATATGCTTCCATTTTAGGTTTATAGTATTAAGCAGAAGGTTATACCTATACCTATGGGGTTAGGTCAACCCCACTCCACTAGTACCAATAGGCAGCATGGGGGAAGAAGCACTACGCCTTAGGAATCAACAACACGAAAACTTTGTAAAATAATATCCTTCCTTTCTTATCGAGATCGGGACTAACAAGAATGGTTGGGACAACAAACATCCATCTCGTTCGTATTTTGGATACCCGTATAACCATAGAAGACTGTTGAAGTGACGAATTCCGGGAAATTAAGCGGCGTTGAGGACAAAGAAATTGTTTGAGTTATCAATCTTTCCAGTACCAACATACGTGATGTTAAAAAAAGATATTTTACAGGAAGGTTGGCTAGATATTTATTGTAAAAACACTAGCCCTGCTAAGTTGATAGATTACTGCAATCTTTTTTGATTCTATGTATTTTTATCATTATACACATAAAGGAGGAGCCGTATGAGGTGAAAATCTCATGTACGGTTC